AATTAAAAACAATTAAAAAGGGGGGATTCCTTATTTCGAAATGGTTGATTATGAGAGATTTCGATTTGTTTATTATTTTTTTATTGAATTGAGTTGTGTATATTTCGATACATATAAAAGATCCCCAAAAGATTTTTTATACTTGTTCCATATATGTCTGCTTTGACTCGAATGAATGTTCTGAAGAAACCTCAATTAAGTCCTATGTTATAGAAAAAGAGGATTCTTGCATTTTTGCCCTCCTGCTGAGAAAGCATTCATTTATCGGCTCATTTATTAAAATACTTCAATTGGTACACGCAAAAAATAGGCCAATTCAGCAGCTTTTTGTTCCATTTCCCGTGGAGTAAAATTCTCATCAGTACGAGTCAATGGAATGGCTCCCTGGCCTCTGATATCCATATAAAGGACACGCCGAGCATAAATACCCTCTTTAACTTCTATTCTGACGGATTGAATATCTTTTATAAGAAATCGGAGGAAGACCCGACGATTTTTTCCAGGAAATCCCCAACGAAAGATACACACTATTCCGTCTTTTATATCAAATCGATCATAACCACTACCTACATTCCACGAAATTGTGCACCACAAATAGGAGCTAATAAAAAGACCCGCGATCCCATAGAAAGACATCACAATTCCTTGTGGAAAAAAAACGATTTCCTGAGACGGAAATAAAGATATCAAATTTCTACCAAGATAACTCGAGGTTCCAACCAACAAGAATCCTAATGAACCTAAAAAAAGGATAATAGCCCAGCAGAAATTACTTGTTTTTCGAGCCCCCTTTATAGGTTCTATCCATATATGTTCTGATCGACAACTCATACTTGATCCCGTTGCTTTTTTTGGAATTGAGAGAATACCCCAAATGAATTTGACTGTAGTCCGTTTGTTTCCGAAGTAACTCGCATCAACTAGCACTAGTTTGATGTGAACCTTTAGGAGTAATTCATTAAATTGGTTAGATCTAAACTAATAATATACCCTTCGTATGATCTCACTAAAGATAGCCACATACATATAGATAGACCAACGTTACAGTTCAGCCATCCGCCGATTCGGGTCTATTTGAAAATAGCTAGAACATAGCATTTTCTGGAGACATAAGAATTTTTCGGCGGAAGCCGCTTATACCATTACCATATTTATACCATGCTAAATGGATATCTGTATTATGATACAAACGTCAATTGAAAAAAAAATTGCCATCGGCTCTAAACAATCTTGTTTTTTTGAACATGAAGAAATAAAGAAGCCATTGCGATTGCCGGAAATACTAGGCCTACTAAAGGGACCAAAACAGAGGGAAAGTTAAGAGTTGTCATAGAATGGGTACCTCGATTTACTATTTGTACCTGTTATTATTATTTAGATTTTATATTGATTATTTATAATATAAAGATATCTTATTATATATCTTATTATATATAAGGATATCTTACTTATTATAATTTGATAATTCTAAATTGGAATTTTGATTACTTAATATCTATAGATATAAGTATCTATCTAAGTGAGTATATAATGTAGTTTTTTATCTTTCTACATGAAGGATTTGAAGGATATGGATGAGATATTATTTTCTTCATTTTTTGCTCTTGTCTTCGAATTTCATTTATTAAGCAAAAAGTTGATTAAAAATGAATTAGATTCTACTTATTTAGATTCTATTTATATTGAATTGAAGGGTTTGTTAGAATCCCATCCAGTAGGGATTCTTAGTCACAATAGGATTATCGTAAGATATAGAAAGATAAAAAAGTCTATATTTTATAGAGTTTAATTATATATGACGAGAAGAAGATATTTTTTTTATTTGCCTAATTCTAATTATAAGAATTTCATCTTTTATCTTGTTAATAGAGGCTTCTTGATCAATAATCAGGAATATAGAAAAGGTGGCGGATTTTCGATTTTCTGTGACTTTTGATTCTTTAATACAATTGATCTTATGTCAACAAAGAAAACCCCATTCGTCTAATTTTGACTTGGATTCCGATAAACTAATTACTTGTTTGCTCAAAAGAATTGAACTTAATGTTTTAATTTTGATTCAAAGGAAAGAAAGTGTGGAGTTGAAATAACTCACTCAGAACGCTTTTTAAAGGATTACGTGGTACGATTAGATCGAATAAGCCCTTCTGGAATAAATACTCAGCCGCCTGTGAACCGTCGGGTACTATTTTATTCAATGTTTGTTCAATTACTCTTTTACCCGCAAAGGCAATGTAGGCATTGGGTTCAGCAATAATGATATCCCCCAACATACCAAAACTAGCTGTCACCCCACCGGTAGTAGGAGATGTAAGGATTGGTACATAGAATAACTTTTTATTTGATTGATAATCATATAAAGCAGAAGATATTTTAGCCATTTGCATCAAGCTTAAACTTCCTTCTTGCATGCGTGCCCCTCCGGAAGCACACACTATAATAAGAGGTAGAAATTCTTTAGTAGCGTATTCAATCAAACGGGTAATTTTCTCCCCGACTA